AATGAGATGCCTGATTAAAGGGTTACCTTGATAGGGTAAATAAAGTAAAAAAAATTACTCTCATTACACAAGATAGAATTAAACTATCGCCTTTAGTATCAAAAACTAATGTGCATCTTACACCTCTGTATAAAAAAGGTAAGCTAAATTTAAGCTAATGGGTTCATACCCCATTCATGGAGGCATTAATCCTCCCCTTTTTAATGTACAACAACTCTATAAAACTTCTCTTCCTATCATCACTAATGATAGGATCGATCCTGTCCATTTCATCAAATTCCTGATTAGGAGTTTGAATAGGACTAGAGATCAACTTACTTTCCATCATTCCATTATTAACAGATAGAAAAAACATAATAATTAACGAATCAGCAATTAAGTATTTTATTATTCAAGCAATAGCATCAACAATGTTATTGATTTCAATTTTATTGATTCAAATAAAATACACAATATGATGGGAAAAGGAAAATATCCCATCAACAATAATTATGTCAAGAATAATATTGAAAATAGGTGCTGCTCCATTTCACTTCTGATTACCAGAAGTTATAGGATCATCTAGATGAATAAACTGCCTAATTCTATTAACATGACAAAAAATTGCCCCAATAATAGCACTATCATACTGTATTAAAATAGGAACATTCACATTTTCAGTAATTATAGCAAGAATTATTATTGGAGCAATAGGAGGATTAAACCAAACATCATTACGTCAAATTATAGCATATTCATCAATTAGACACCTGGGATGAATAATTAGATCAATAATTATTAGAGAAAACACATGAGAACTGTATTTTTATGTCTACTTTTTACTAAATACAGTAACAGTTTTAATCTTTAGAAACATAAAACTATTCTCCCTGAATCAAGTCTATTTACTAGGAAATATAAAACCAGAAATCAAATTCATAATAATATTATCACTTCTATCCCTAGGTGGACTACCCCCTATATTAGGATTTCTACCAAAATGAATTGTAATCCAATCACTTGTCGATAATAACATAACAGCAATAATATTCACAATAGTAGTATTTACAACCATCACACTATATTACTATATACGAATCAGATTTTCAGCAATTATCATATCGCATACCGAAAATTCATGATCAGTAGGTATCAAAAACAATAAATCTGCAATAATTATACCTATAATAACAGCAATTTCAATAATAGGATTAATTTGCACATCAAACTGAATATTATTTTACTAAGGACTTAAGTTAATAAAACTAATAACCTTCAAAGTTATAATTAAAAGTTATCTTTTAGGCCTTAGTAAAATAATATTCTACACCTCTAGAATTGCAGTCTAGAATCATACTTGAATATAAAACCATAAATTATGATAGGAGAGAATAGTTCTCATGAATAGATTTACAATCTACCGCCTAATAATTCAGCCATCCTACCGCAAAAATGACTATTCTCAACAAATCATAAGGACATTGGAACCTTATACTTTTTATTTGGTGCATGAGCAGGAATAGTAGGAACATCAATAAGAATAATTATTCGAGCAGAATTAGGGCAACCTGGATTAATAATTGGAGATGATCAAATTTATAACGTTATTATTACAGCTCACGCATTCGTTATAATTTTCTTTATAGTTATACCTATTATAATTGGAGGTTTTGGAAATTGACTTGTACCATTAATAATTGGCGCACCAGATATAGCATTTCCACGAATAAACAATATAAGATTCTGATTATTACCACCATCACTAACCCTCCTTATCTCATCCTCTATGGTGGATGGGGGAGCTGGCACAGGCTGAACAGTTTACCCTCCACTGGCAGGAGCTATTGCACACAGAGGTGCTTCCGTAGATCTAGCTATTTTCTCATTACACTTAGCAGGTATTTCATCAATTCTAGGAGCAGTAAACTTTATTACAACTGCAATCAATATACGATCAGATAGAATAACTATAGACCAAACACCACTATTTGTTTGATCAGTAGCAATTACAGCACTACTACTTTTGTTATCATTACCCGTACTAGCAGGAGCTATTACAATACTATTAACAGACCGAAATTTAAACACATCATTCTTTGACCCTGCAGGAGGGGGAGATCCAATCCTTTATCAACATTTATTTTGATTCTTTGGACATCCAGAAGTTTATATTCTAATTCTACCAGGATTTGGTATTATTTCACATATCGTTTGTCAGGAAAGTGGTAAAATTGAATCATTTGGAACATTAGGAATAATTTATGCAATATTATCAATTGGACTAATAGGATTTATTGTATGAGCACATCATATATTTACAGTAGGAATAGACGTTGATACACGAGCATACTTTACATCAGCAACCATAATTATTGCAGTACCAACAGGAATTAAGGTATTTAGATGATTAGCAACTTTATATGGAACAAAATTCAAATTTAATCCTCCTCTCCTCTGAGCTCTAGGGTTCATCTTCCTATTTACAATAGGGGGACTAACAGGACTAGTATTAGCAAATTCATCTCTAGATATTGTATTACACGACACTTATTATGTTGTAGCACACTTCCATTATGTATTATCAATAGGAGCAGTATTTGCAATTATAGGTGGAATTATTCAATGATACCCATTATTTATAGGATTAACAATAAACAATAAATGATTAAAAATTCAATTCTCTATCATATTCATCGGAGTTAATTTAACTTTCTTCCCTCAACACTTCTTAGGACTAGCAGGAATACCACGGCGATACTCAGATTATCCAGACGCCTATACATCATGAAATGTCATTTCAAGTATTGGATCAACTATTTCAATTGTAGGAATCATCATATTCATTTTAATTATATGAGAAAGAATAATTAAAAATCGAACAGTTATATTTAGAGTGAACATAAGAAGATCAACAGAATGATTACAAAACAATCCTCCTGCAGAACACAGATATTCAGAATTACCATTAATTAACAAATTCTAATATGGCAGATTAATGCATTAGATTTAAGCTCTAAAAATAAAGGTTTGACCTTTTATTAGAAATAATGGCAACATGATCAAACTTATCATTACAAGATGGAGCATCACCTCTAATAGAACAATTATCATTCTTTCATGATCACACTATAATTGTTCTAATGTTAATTACAGCAATTGTAGGATATTCATTAAGATATATATTAATAATCAACTATACAAATCGAAATATACTACATGGACACCTAATTGAAACTATCTGAACAGCATTACCAGCCGTAACATTAATCTTTATTGCATTACCATCCTTACGACTATTATATCTTCTTGATGATTCATCTAATGCATTAATTACAATTAAAACAATTGGACGACAATGATACTGAAGATATGAATATTCAGATTTTATTAATGTTGAATTCGACACCTATATAACAACAGAAAAGGATCTTGAAATTGATAATTTTCGACTTCTAGAAGTAGATAACCGAACTATTCTACCTATAAATACAGAAGTGCGAGTATTAACTAGAGCATCAGACGTATTACATTCATGAGCCATTCCAGCTCTGGGAATTAAAATTGATGCTACACCTGGACGATTAAATCAAGGAACATTCTTAATTAACCGTCCAGGATTATTTTTTGGACAATGCTCTGAAATCTGTGGAGCAAACCATAGATTTATACCAATCGTAATTGAAAGAACATCAGTAAAATTATTTATTAAATGATTATCCAATATAATATAAGGAGTTAGTTAAAATATAACATTAGAGTGTCAATCTAAAATAACTAAATATTAGTACACCTTGAGAACATCAGATGACTGAAAGTAAGTAATGGTCTCTTAAACCAAAATATAGTAAATTAACACCTACTTCTGATGAGGAATTTTATCTTAAACTAAATCCCTCAAATATCACCCACAATATGATTTTCACTATTCATCTTATTTTCAATCACAATAATTGTTTTTAATCAAATAAATTTCTTCTCATACAAACCAAATATAATTAAAAGAATTAAAAAAACAATTAAGAAAAAGAATATAAATTGAAAATGATAACAAATTTATTCTCAACATTTGACCCTTCAACTAACATTTTTAATTTATCACTAAATTGAACTAGAACATTTTTAGGATTATTATTAATTCCATCAATATTCTGATTAATACCATCACGAATTAATATTTTATGAAATAAATTAAATTTAGCCTTACATAATGAATTCAAAACCTTATTAGGATCAAAATCATTTCATGGATCAACATTTATTTTTATTTCAATTTTCATTATAATAATATTTAATAACTTCATAGGATTATTCCCATACATTTTTACAAGAACAAGACATATAACATTAACATTCACAATTGCATTACCAATATGAATAAGATTTATATTATTTGGATGAATTAATAATACAAATCATATATTCAGACACTTAGTCCCACAAGGAACACCAACTGCACTAATATCATTTATAGTTTTAATTGAAACCATTAGAAACATTATCCGACCAGGAACTCTAGCAGTACGACTAGCAGCAAATATAATCGCTGGACATTTACTATTAACACTACTAGGAAATACAGGACCATCACTAGCAATAAGAACTATCTATATTTTAATCATTGGACAAATAATACTTTTAATTTTAGAATCAGCAGTAGCAATAATTCAAGCATACGTATTCTCAATTCTAAGAACATTATATTCAAGAGAAGTTTATTAAACTTATGTTAACAACTCACTCAAACCACCCATTTCATATAGTAGATTATAGACCATGACCACTAACTGGAGCTATTGGAGCAATAGTAATAGTATCAGGACTAGCTAAATGATTCCATATATATAATATTAACCTTCTTATTATTGGAATAATAATTACAATTCTAACAATAATTCAATGATGACGAGATGTAATCCGAGAAGGAACCTTTCAAGGATTACACACTAAATTCGTTTCAATAGGATTACGATGAGGAATAATTTTATTTATTACATCAGAAGTATTATTCTTCATATCATTCTTTTGAGCATTCTTTAGAAGTAGACTAGCACCAACAATTGAATTAGGAATAATATGACCACCCATAGGAATTCAACCATTTAATCCAATACAAATTCCATTACTTAATACAGCAATTCTACTTGCATCAGGTGTTACAGTAACCTGAGCTCATCATAGAATCATAGAATCTAACCATTCACAAACAACACAAGGATTATTCTTCACAGTACTTCTAGGAATATACTTCACAATATTACAAATATATGAATATTGAGAAGCACCATTTACCATTGCCGACGCTGTGTATGGATCAACTTTCTTTGTTGCAACAGGATTCCATGGACTTCATGTAATTATTGGTACATTATTCCTATTTACATGTCTAATTCGACATCTAATAAATCAATTCTCACCAAACCACCACTTTGGATTTGAAGCAGCAGCATGATATTGACATTTCGTAGACGTAGTATGATTATTCCTTTATTTATCAATCTATTGATGAGGTAGATAATTATTTTTCTAGTATAAACAGTACATTTGACTTCCAATCAAAAAGCTTGATTTCTATCAAGAAAAATAATTATAATTTTAATAACAAGTATCTCTATTAGATTTATCTTACCAATACTAGTAATAATAATCGCAACAATTCTATCAAAAAAGTCAATTAATGATCGGGAAAAAAGATCACCATTTGAATGTGGATTTGACCCAAAAAGATCGGCACGAATACCTTTTTCACTCCAATTCTTTCTAATTGCAGTTATCTTCTTAATTTTTGATGTAGAAATTGCATTAATCTTACCAATTGTAATTATCTTAAAAAGATCAAATATTATAATATGAACAACTTCCACAATAATCTTTATTTTAATTCTCTTAATAGGATTATATTACGAATGAAATCAAGGAGCTCTTAAATGAGCAGAATAGGGTTGTAGTTAAATATAACATTTGGTTTGCAACTAAAAAGTATTGAAATATCAATCAACCTTAATTAAAATAAGAAGCGAAATATTGCAATCAGTTTCGACCTGAGTACTGGCATTAAATATGCCCTTATTTATTAATTGAAGCCAAAATAGAGGCGTATTACTGTTAATAATATTAATGAACTTAAGTTCCAATTAAGGAAATGTAAAGTTAATATGAAAGCTGCTAACTTTTTATAATAGCGGTTAAACTCCGTTAACATTTCTTAAATTTATATAGTTTAAATAAAACATTACATTTTCACTGTAAAAATAATATAAAAATATTTATAAATACCTAAAAATAAAATCATTTCCCTAACATCTTCAATGTTATACTCTAAAATATAAGCTATTTAGGTAATAAATAAAAAAAAACATAAACAAAATAAATATTCAAAAAATAAAAGTTAACAAATAAACCTTAAAATTAGAATCATATAAAGACTGAATATAATTAATCACATATAAAAAGAAAGAATATAAACCCTGACCACCTAATAATTCACCCCAACCATAATCAAAAGACTTTGATAATTCATAACCAAACTTTAAAGGTAAATATCTAATATAATTAGTCGATAGAAAAGGTATAAATCATATAGAACCAACAAATCTAACAAAAGATAAAAAACTTAAAGAAAATAAACCATAAAAATAATCGAAATCAGAAATTAAATAACCAAGATAACAACCCAAAATAACTACAAATATAGTTAAAAACTTCAAATATCAAGGTAAAACAATTATATAAGGAATAGGAAAAATTAATCAAGATAAAAATCTACCACCAAAGACAGCAACAAACAATAAACCAATTATACCAAAAGAAATAAAATAACTATTATCATCAAAAAAATAACTAGGATAAAAATTATTATCACCTATCATTGAATAATAAAATAAACGAAAAGAATAAGAAGCAGTTAAACCAGTAGAAATAAAATACAAAATAAAAATTAAAAAATTAATTCAATCTAAACAAACAATCTCAAGAATTAAATCCTTTGAATAAAAACCTGCTAAAAAAGGTATACCACACAAAGACAATCTAGAAACATTAAAACATACAGAAGTCAAAGGTATAAAATTAACAATTGAACCTATAAAACGAATATCTTGAGAATCCTTTAAATTGTGAATTATTGAACCTGCACACATAAATAACAACGCCTTAAATAAAGCATGAGTAAGCAAATGAAAAAAAGCAAGACCAGAATAACCTATAGACAAAATTCTTATTATTAAACCCAACTGACTTAAAGTAGAAAGAGCAATAATCTTCTTTAAATCAAATTCAAAATTAGCCCCCAAGCCAGCTATAAATATAGTTATACAACCAATTAATAATAAAAATCAACCATAATTGTTAATTAATAATATTGGTCTAAAACGAATTAATAAATAAACACCTGCAGTAACAAGAGTAGATGAATGAACTAAAGCAGAAACAGGTGTTGGAGCTGCTATAGCAGCAGGAAGTCAAGAAGAAAAGGGAATCTGAGCTCTCTTAGTTATAGCAGCAAGGTTAATCAAAATAGTAATAATCCTCATTTCAAAAGAATCGAGAATAAAATAATAATAATTAACATAATTTCATCTACCAAAATTTAATATTCAAGCAATCGAAATCAAAATAGAAACATCACCAATACGATTTGATAAAGCAGTTAATATACCAGCATTATAAGACTTAACATTTTGATAATAAATAACTAAGCAATAAGAAACCAAACCTAAACCATCTCAACCTAATAAAATACTAATTAGATTAGGACTAATAATTAAAAGAACCATAGAAAAAATAAATATTAAAACAATCATAACAAAACGATTAATATTCCTTTCATTATGCATATAATCATTTCTATAATAAATAACAAGAGAAGAAATATATATAACAAAAGATATAAAAATTAAAGATATTCAATCAAAAATAAAAGTTATAACCACCATCGATCTATTTAAACTAAAAAGCTCCCACTCAATAAAAACTCTATAATCAAACATTAAATAATAAATCCCTAATAAAAAAATTAAAGTTCTAAACAAAAATAAAAAAAAAAAACTTAATGAACAAATAGAAAATAAATACACGACCTAAGATGAAAAATTCATATCATTGATTCCACAAAACAACATTTTTAATTAAAATACTTAAGCCATTAAAAGTAAAAGTACTCTCCCTTTAAACACAAAATATTAAGAGGAAATCAATGTAAAAATAAAAGATGATATTCACGTAAATAACCCAAAGAACAAGTATAAATACCTGAATAATAAAATCCATGTTGAGAATAAGAGTACATATATAATGTATAAACAGCTCTAAAAAAAGATAAAAAAATCAATACTATAAACATACATGGAGATCACGAAATAATTCTATTTAATAATCTAAATTCACCAACTAAATTCAAAGAAGGAGGAGCAGCCATATTTGATGATCTTAGAAGAAATCACCAAAACGATATAGTAGGCATCAAATTAATTATACCCTTATTAATTAATAATCTTCGTCTACCCAAACGCTCATAAATAATATTTGACAAACAAAATAAACCAGAAGAACACAAACCATGACCAACCATTAAAGATAAAGACCCTATACATCCCCACCAATTCATAGTTATTAAACCACCAATTACTATTCTTATATGTGCAACAGAAGAATAAGCAATTAAAGACTTCAAATCAACCTGACGAAAACAAACAAATCTAATAATAACACCACCAAATAAACTCAAAGACAACCAAAAATAATTAAAATATAAACCCAAACAAGAAATAACCTTCATAATACGAAAAATACCATATCCACCAAGCTTTAATAATACTCCAGCAAGAATTATTCTACCAGAAATTGGAGCCTCAACATGAGCCTTAGGAAGTCAAAGATGAAATAAAAACATAGGTATTTTAACTAAAAAGGCAAACATAGAAAAAATATAAAATATAAAATAAAAAGAACCACAATCAAATAATAAAGGAAAATAAAGAGTATTAAAAATACTATTAATCCTAAATAAAACCAATAACAGAGGTAATCTAGCAACCAAAGTATAAAAAATTAAATAAATACCAGCCTGTAAACGCTCAGGTTGATAACCTCAACCTAAAATTAAAAATAAAGTAGGAACCAATCTAGATTCAAAAAAAATATAAAAAGATAATAAGCTTAAACTAGAAAAAGAACAATATAAAGTAATCAATAATAGTAAAACAAGAAAAACAAAAAAATTAGAATGATAAGAAAATAAATAAATTGATCTTCTTGCAGTTATTATTAAAGAACAAATTCAAAAACTCAATAAAATCAATATGAAAGAAAAATAATCAACACCAAAAAAGTAACCAATTATATTTAAATCAGCATAAGAATAAACAGAAACCATAAAAATAAAACTTAATAAAAATATTAAAGAATGAACCAACCATCAACAATTAATTAATAAACAACAAGGGATCAAAAAAACAATCATAAATAGATACTTTAACATAAACACAAAAAAAAAGAATTAAAAAAATCATTACCATGAGAACGAATTATAGAAACCAAAATAGAAAGGCCTAAAGCACCTTCACAAACAGAAAAAACCAAGAAGATAATAGGAAAAAAATAATCATAATCAAACTCAACTATAAAAATAACAATTAATATAAAAAGAGAAAGAACAATATATTCCAATCTTAACAAAACCATCAACAAATGTTTCCGTTTTGATGAAAAAATATAAACACCAGAAACATAAATTAATAAAGAAGTAAAAATAGAAAATATAAACATTAGTTTTAATAGTTTAAAAAAAACATTGGTCTTGTAAACCAAAATTAAGAAAACACTTTTAGAACTTCAAGGGTAGAAAATCTCCTATCATTGATCTCCAAAATCAACATTTTAATAAACTAACCCCTGAAATGATTAAAATACTGATTATAAGAATATCAAATTTATTAAATATTAATTTTATTAAATTAAACCACCCTATATCAATAATAATAATAATTATTATTCAAACTATATTAATTGGAATAATAACAGGATCAATAATAGAAAGATTTTGATTATCATATATTTTATTCCTAACATTTTTAGGAGGAATAATAGTTTTATTTATTTACATTACAAGAATTGCATCAAACGAAATATTTAATATTAAATTAACAAACATAATATTTATTATAATTATAATTGTAATTATAACAATAGTATTTCTTAACACAGAAAAAATCCTATTTACAGAAATAATTAAAAATACAGAAACAATAAACATAACATATATAATAAACTTCCAAGAAATAACAATATCATTAATAAAATTATATAATAATCCCACAATTATTATTACAATCATAATAATGATTTATCTATTCATTGCATTACTAGCAGTAGTTAAAATCACCAATATTAATCAAGGACCTATTCGTAAAATAAATTAATAACTAATGAATAAACCTTTACGATTAAAACACCCAATAATTAAAATAATTAACAATTCACTAATTGACTTACCAGCTCCAACAAATATTTCATTCTGATGAAATCTAGGATCATTACTAGGTCTATGTTTAATAATTCAAATTATTACAGGATTATTCTTAACTATACATTACACCCCAAATATTGAAATAGCCTTCAGAAGTGTAGTTCATATTTGCCGAGATGTAAATAATGGTTGAATTATCCGAACATTACATGCTAATGGAGCATCAATATTCTTCATTTGTATTTATTTACATGTAGGACGAGGAATTTATTATGGATCTTATATATATATAAATACATGAATAACTGGTACATTAATTTTATTCTTAGTAATAGCAACAGCATTCATAGGATATGTATTACCTTGAGGACAAATATCCTTTTGAGGAGCAACAGTAATTACAAATCTATTATCTGCAATCCCTTATATTGGAACAGATATTGTACAATGGGTATGAGGAGGATTTGCAGTAGACAACGCAACACTTAACCGATTTTATACATTCCATTTTGTATTACCATTTATTATTACAGCAATAGTAATAATACATCTAATTTTCCTTCACCAAACAGGATCTAATAACCCAATTGGGTTAAATAGAAATATTGATAAGATTCCATTTCATCCCTATTTCACTTATAAGGATACAATCACATTTATTATTATAATAATAACTCTAACAATATTATGCCTTATTAACCCATATATATTAGGTGATCCAGATAATTTTATCCCAGCCAACCCACTAGTTACACCAGTTCATATTCAACCGGAATGATATTTTCTCTTCGCCTATGCAATTCTACGATCAATCCCTAACAAATTAGGAGGCGTTATTGCATTATTTTTATCAGTAAGAATTCTTATAATCTTACCATTCTATAACAAAACTAAATTTCGAGGAATTCAATTCTACCCAATCAACCAAGTCTTATTTTGAATTATAGTAATTGTGGTATGTTTATTAACATGAATTGGAAAACGACCAGTAGAAGAACCTTATATTATAACAGGTCAAATTCTAACTATTATTTACTTTTTATACTTTCTAACCAACATTCACATTGCAAAAATGTGAGATATATTAATTAGAAAATAAGTTAATTAGCTTAAGAAAAGCATATGTCTTGAAAACATAAGATTAGAAGTTTAATTCCTCTATTAACTTTCAAGTACTTAAAAAATTTAACTAAATTATTGAAAAAAATATAACCCTCAAACCAATAAAGAAAAACAAAAAATTTAAAGATAAAGGTAAAAAACTCCTTCAAGCCAAATATATAAGTTTATCATAACGAAATCGTGGTAAAGTCCCACGAACCCAAATAAAGAAAAACGAAACAAAAGAAAGCTTAATAAAAAAAATAAAAGAATAAAAATCACCACCCAAAAAAACTAATGAAAATAACATTCTTATAAAAATAATTCTTGTATATTCAGCCAAAAAAATTAAAGTGAACCCACCAGCCCCATACTCAATATTAAAGCCAGAAACCAATTCAGACTCCCCTTCAGCAAAATCAAAAGGAGTCCGATTGGTTTCTGCCAAACAAGAAGCAAAAAAAGATAAAGCTAAAGGAAAACAAAAAACAATAAATCAACAATAAATCTGAAAATTCATAAAATTAAATATATTAAATCTACCAATTAATAAAATTAAAGAAAGCAAGATTAAAGCTAATCTAACTTCATAGGAAATAGTTTGAGCAACAGAACGCAAAGAACCTAATAATGAATAATTTGAATTAGATGATCAACCAGCAATTATTAAAGTATAAACTCTTAGTCTAGTACAACAAAGAAAAAATAAAAACCCATAAGAAAAAGAACATATATAAGTTATGTAAGGAAAAATAGATCAAATAAATAATGAAATCATTAAATTAAAAACAGGAGAAAAATAATATAAAAAATAATTAGATATAAAAGGAATAGGTTGTTCCTTACAAATTAATTTAATAGCATCACTAAAAGGTTGGGGAATACCTAAAAAACCAACCCTATTTGGACCTTTACGAATCTGAATATAACCTAAAACCCTACGCTCTAATAAAGTTAAAAAGGCCACTCTAATTAAAACACAAACAACTAAAAGAAAAAAATTCAAAATAAATATAATTAAATCATATATTATCAATACTATTTGTAGAAAAAATCTACATAAATGAATTCTAAATTCAACACATTAATCTGTCAAAATAGTAAATAATTAATTTTAACCAATAAATAAAAAAATATTTTAATCATATGGTCCTTTCGTACTAATATGAATAATTTATATCTTAGGATAGAAACCGACCTGGCTCACGCCGGTCTGAACTCAGATCATGTAAGAATTTAAAGGTCGAACAGACCTAATCATTAAGCTACTACACCTAAAATTAATCTTAATCCAACATCGAGGTCGCAACCCACTTTGTCGATATGAACTCTCAAAAATGATTACGCTGTTATCCCTAAGGTAACTTAATCTTTTGATCATAAATTATGGATCAAATAAACATAAATCAATGATTTAATAATGAAGAGTTTATTTATTCTTCATGTCACCCCAACCAAATATTAAAAAATCTATATAAAAAGATAAACTAAAAATATACAAATTAATAAATATTAAGCTCTATAGGGTCTTCTCGTCCTAAAGAAATATTTAAGCCTTTTAACTTAAAAGTTAAATTATAAAATTTATTAAGAGACAGTTAATTTCTCGTCAAACCATTCATTCAAGCCTCTAATTAAGAAACTAATGATTATGCTACCTTTGCACGGTCAAAATACCGCGGCTCTTTAAAATTATTCAGTGAGCAGGTCAGACTTCAAAATATTATCAAGAAGACATGTTTTTGATAAACAGGCGGAAATTAATTTTGCCTAGTTCCTTATAATAAATTAACAAATAAAAATCATAAACAAAATAAATATACTAATTCCATCATTATTACAAAAATTAAAAAATTAAATTAATTATCTTAATAAAAACCCTAAAAATATTATAAAATCAAAAATAAAAAAAATGAACTAAAACGTAATCAAAAAATAGCTGGTCTTAAGCCTATTATTATATTCTTAAATACTAATAAATTTATAGAAATTTAACTTTAAAGCTTATCCCTTAAAGAATAAATAAATCAATACTTTAAATTTTAAAATTAAATTAAAGCACCAATTTTTAAAAATTAAATTTTTTCTTAAGAAACTAAATATCTTAGGAAACGAATAACATTTCACTTCTACAAATAAATTAATAATATTTATAAAACAATAACTATAATTTATTTGTAAATCAACCTAAATTGAGATTAATTAATAAAAATTAAAATTTTAATAAACCCTGATACAAAAGGTACAAAAAATAAAATCTACTTAGTTAAATTTAAAACAATTAATAATTCATTTACATTACTAATAAACTATAATAACAAATGATCAATTCAACAAAAAATACTAAGACAAAAAACAATAAAATTATTTCTATTAAATAAGACAAATAACAAAAAACAAAAATAATATAATAAATTAATCAAGACATCCTGAATTGCACAGAATAAAAAATCAGTGTAAATGATATACTTTACTTTAAAGTCCTGTCTTGATTTAAACTTACTAGATACACTTTCCAGTACATCTACTATGTTACGACTTATCTCATATTAATTGAAAATAAATTAAGTAATATCAATAATGAGAGCGACGGGCGATGTGTACACACCTCAGAGCCAATATCAATTAAATTAAATAAATTAAATTACTATCAAATCCACCTTCATTAAAACATTTCAAAATTAAATCCATAATAAAAAAAATCTATTGTAACCCATCACACACTTGATTATAAGCTGCACCTTGACCTGAAATAATTTTTAATGGAAAAACAGGAAAATTATAGCTCCAAAAAGATTTTCCGATAACGGAGATATACAAACAAATAAATCAAGTAAAGTCAATCGTGTACTATCAATTACGAGATAGGTTCCTCTGAATGGAATGAAATACCGCCAAATTCTTTGGGTTTAAAGACCTTAACTAATACTACCCAGGTAAAACAAAATTAACACTTAAAATAATAGGGTATCTAATCCTAGTTTATTACTTAAGTTTCATAGATTAATAATAATGAGTTGTATAAAAAAATAAAATTTCACCTAATAAAATTTTAATAAAACTCAAATATTTACTATAAACTATATTAACCAAAAATATTCACTTGCATTAATCGTATAACCGCGGCTGCTGGCACGAAATTTGCCAATACTTAATCAATTACTAATTCCAAAATAAATTGATAATTAAATTTAATCACTACAAAACAAGAACATTTAGTTTAACAAAACTCGTATATAATATAAAGAAATAATGAACTTCTAAGCAAGAATAAAACTTTAAAATTACAAATGAAACATAAACAGTAAAAATAAAATACTTAAAATATTAGACAATAAAAACATTCAGAAAAGTAAAAGAAATAAAACAGAAGAAAAATCAAAAAAAATTAGAAAATTCCTCCTCCAAGGAGTACAACAACAACTTCTCTATTATATATTATAAAGATAAATATGGTACTTGTACACATATAAATGCTTTGTATCATCTTTCTTTATTATTTAATCTTTCTTTTCACTTATAAATAAAGAAAGATTAAATAATATAAATAATTTTACTTAATACAATCTATCTTATTATCATTATAGTAAATAATATGTAAATATTCATGTAATATTATATATATATATAATTATATTATATTAAACAATTAATTTAATTAAATACTATTATAATATAATAAATATAAATAATTAAATTAATATTAGAATAACATTAAATATTTAAATTATATTTGTTATATCTTATTATAATAATGTAAAATATTTAATTACATTATAATATATATTTTATTATACAATCATTTCTTTTGCCTAAAAAACATAAGTAGCTATATTCCCTCATTGAATATATAACTTCAAATAATCATTTAATATTAATTAAATAATACTTTATAATGCTATATTAAATTAGATGTGATATATTGAAATAAATAATTTATATTAATAAGCGTAAAATAAATAAACTAGAGACAGAAAAACTAGCTAAATTTTACACTACAATAGAAAAATATACATATTCATCTCATAAAAAAAAACTTTTAATTTGTATATAAAATACAAAAACTTGC